CTCGAATCTTTAGTATTCTCTTATTTATTACCTGTGTCTACGATTTAGGCAGAATACCGTCACCCATCCTTACTAAGAAACTGAAAGAAACCTCAGAAACGAAAGAAAGAGGGGAAAGCGAGGAAGAAACAGATATAGAAATAGAAACAACTTTCGAAACGAAGGAGACTAAAGAGGAACAAGAGGGATCCACCGAAGAAGATCCTTCTCCTTCCCTTTTTTCGGAAGAAAAGGAGGATCAAGTTTATGAAACTTCTTATCCGGATGGGAATCAAGAAAATTCTACGTTAGAAATACTTCAAAATAAAGAAGAAAAAAACCTCTTCTGGTTTGAAAAACCTCTTGTGACTCTTCTTTTCGATTATAAACAAAGGAAGCGCCCTTTTCGATATATAAAAAATAATCGATTTGAAAACTCTGCTATAAAAACCGAAATTTCACAATATTTTTTTTACACATGCCGAAGTGATGGAAAACAACGAATATCTTTTACATATCCACCCAGTTTGTCAACTTTTTTGGAAATGATCCAAAGAAAGATGTTTTTATCTATAACAGAAAAAAAAAAAACTTCTGCGGAATTATATAATAATTGGATTGATACCAACAAACAAAAAGAAAACCATTTAAGCAACGAATTTCTAAATAGAATAGAAATTCTAGATCGAGGATTTCTTACTTTAGATGTACTCGAAAAAAGAATTAGATTGTACCTGTGTAATGAACAGACTCAAAAAGAATACTTGCCTAAAAAATATGACCCCTTCTTGAACGGACCTTATCGGGGAAAAATCAAATTTGATTTTTCCCCTTCAATTCTAAATAAAATTTCCACAAGAAATTCTATGGAAATTTTTTGTATAAATAAAATTCATGGTATCCTTCTTGCTGCTGGTTATCAAGAATTTGAACAAAAAACAGCAATGGATATGCTTGATAGAAAATTATTATCAGCATCAAATTTCCATTTGAAAAAATTTTCTGTATTTCCAGAACCAGAACAAGGAAAAAAAATCAATTCAAAATCAAAAGATCAAACAAAATTTTTACAACTTTTATTCAATATAGTTATAAAAGATCCCAACGATCAAACAACCCGAAAAAAATCTGTTGGACTAAAAGAAATCAATAAAAAAGTTCCTCGATGGTCATACAAATTAATCAGTGATTTAGAATACCAAGAGGATGAAGATGCGACGGGGTATAATGAGATTCGTTCAAGAAAAGCCAAACGTGTAGTGATTTTTACTGATAATAACGAAAGTAATAATCCTGATCAAGCAGACGAGATATCTTTGATACGTTATTCGCAACAATCAGATTTTCGTCGAAATATAATCAAAGGCTCCGTGCGCGCCAAAAGGCGGAAAACTCCTATTTTGGAACCGTTTCAAGCAAACGTACACTCCCCTCTTTTTTTGGACAGAATAGACAAAGTCTTTTTTTTTTCTTTTGATATCTTCGGTCTGGCGAAATTCATTTTTAGAAATTGGATGGGGAAAAACACAGAATTCAAAATTTCGGATTATGTAGAGGAAGAAAGAAAAGAAAAAGGGAAAAAGGAGGTGGACAAAAGAGAAGAGAAAGCGCGGATAGAAATAGCGGAATCCTGGGATAGTATTCTCTTTGCTCAAGCAATAAGAGGTTTCTTATTATTAACCCAATCAATTCTTAGAAAATATATTATATTACCTTCATTGATAATAACTAAGAATGTTGGCCGTATGCTATTATTTCAATTTCCTGAATGGTCCGAGGATTTCAAAGATTGGAATAGAGAAATGTATATTAAATGTACTTATAATGGTGTTCAATTATCCGAAACAGAATTTCCAAAAAACTGGTTAAAAGACGGCATTCAAATTAAAATCCTATTTCCTTTCTGTCTGAAACCCTGGCACGGGTCTAAGCAGGGATCCTCAGATAAAGATCCGATGAAAAACAAAGGGCAAAAAGCGGATTTTTGTTTTTTAACAATTTGGGGAATGGAAGCGAAACTTCCTTTTGGTTCTCCCCGAAAACGACCTTCTTTTTTTGAACCTCTTTTAAAAGAATTCCGAAAAAAAATTCGAAAATGGAAAAAGACTGGCTTTCTAGTTTTAAAAGAAAAAAAAAAGATCTTTCTAACATTTTCAAAAGAAACAAAAAAATGGGTTATCAAACGTACTTTTTTTATAAAAAGAGTAATAAAAGAACTTTCAAAAAGAACTCTAATTCCATTATTTGGATTACAAGAAGTATATGAATCGATTGAAACTAAAAACGAAAAAGATTCGACAATCATTAATAAGAATCGGCCAGTTGATGAATCCTCCATTCAAATTCAATCTACAACTACAGATTGGACAAATTATTCACTAATTGAAAAAAAAACAAAAAACCTGGCTAATAGAACAAGAACAATCAGAAATCAAATAGAAAAAATAAAAATTACAAAAGACAAGAAAAAGGAATTTCTAACTTCAGAAATAAATATTATTCCTAAGAAAAAAAATTATAATGCTAAAAGATTCGACCAAAACATTTGGCAAATATTAAAAAGAAGAAATACTAGATTAATCCGTAAATCGAACTCTTTTATTAAATTTTTCAGCGAAAGGATCCGCGTGGATATCCTTCTATGTATTAGTAATATTCCCAAAATCAATACACAAATTTTTCTTGAATCAACAAAAAAAATTCTTAATAAATACATTTACAATAATGAAACAAATAAAGAAAGAATTGATAAAACAAATCAAAATACAATTGACTTTATAAAGTCAATTTCAAATAAGAATTCAAATTTTTTTTGTGACTTATTCTCCTTGTCACAAGCATATGTATTTTACAAAATATCCCAAACCCAAGTTATTAACTTGTATAAATTAAGATCCGTCCTTCAATATCAAGATAGAACATCTCTTTTTTTTAAGAATGAAATAAAAGATTTTTTTGGAGTGGAGAGAATATTTCATTCCGAATTAAAACATAATAAACTTTTGAACTCTGGGCTGAATCAATGGAAAAACTGGTTAAGGGGTCATTATCAATACAATTTATCTCAAATTAGATGGTCTAGATTAGTACCACAAAAATGGCGAAATAGAGTGAATCCGCGTCGTATGGCTCAAAATAAAGATTTAAAAAGGGGGAGTTCTTATCAAAAAGAAAATGATTCTAAAGCGAATCCATTACCAAAGAAAAAAAATAATTTTAAAAAACACTATAGATATGATCTTTTATCATATAAATTTATTAATTATGAAGATAAGAAGAATTCCTATATTTATGAATCACCATTACAAGTAAATAATAACCAAGAGATTTCTTATAATTACAACACACATAAACGTAAATTTTTGACTATGTTGAAAAGTATCTTTATCAATAATTATCCAGGACAAGATAATATTACGGATACGGGTTTTGAAAAAAATCCGAATAGAAAATATTTTGATTGGAGAATTCTCCATTTTTGTCTTAGAAATAAGATCGATATTGAGGCCTGGGTCAATATTGACACCAACAGTAATAAAAATACTAAGGCTAGTAATTATCAAAAGGTTGATAAAACAGATAAAAAAGCATTTTTTTCTATCACGATTCATCAAGATCAAGAAATCAACCCATCCAATAAAAAAAGATTTGATTGGATGGGAATGAATGAAGAAATACTAAATCGTCCGATATCGAATCTGGAACTTTGGTTCTTCTCCGAATTTGTACTACTTTATAATGCATATAAAAAAAAACCCTGGGTCATACCGATCAAATTACTTCTTTTAAACTTTATGGAAAATGGCAATGTTAGTGAAAATATCAAGGGAGAACAAAAAGGAGATTTTTTCAAATCATCGAATGAAAAAAAATTGGAAAATAAAGAAAAAAAAGAAACCGCAGGTCAAGGGGATGTTAGGTTGGTTCTCTCAAACCAAGAAAAAGGTATTGAAAAAGATTATACAAGATCAAAGATAATAAAACATAAAAAGAAAAAGAGTAATACAGAAATAGAACTAAATTTCTTACTAAAAAAGTATTTGCTTTTTCAATTGAGATGGGATGATTCTGTAAATCAAAGAATACTAAATAATATCAAGGTATATTGTCTTCTGCTTAGAGTGATAAATCCAAAAGAAATTACTATATCTTCTATTCAAGGAGGAGAAATGAGTTTAGATATAATGCTGACTCAGAAAAATTTATCTCTTGCAGAATTGATTAAAAAGGGGATTTTAGTCATTGAACCGATTCGTCTATCTGTAAAAAATGATGGACAATTTATTATGTATCAAACCATAAGTATTTCATCGATTCAGAAGAGTAAGCACCAAATTAATCAAAGATACGAAAAAACAAAATATGTTGATAAAAAAAGTTTTAAAAAATGCATTTCAAGGCATCGAAGAATAGCCGGAAATAGAGACAAAAATCATTATGATTTACTTATTCCTGAAAATATTTTATCGTCTAAACGTCGCAGAGAATTGAGAATTCTAATTTGTTTCAATTCAAAGAATAGGAATGGTATAAATAAAAATCCAGTATTTTGGAATGTGAATAACATAAAAAATTGCGATCAAGTTCTGGATGAACGCAAACATCGTGATAAAGATAAGTTAATTAAATTAAAATTCTTTCTTTGGCCCAATTACCGATTAGAGGACTTGGCTTGTATAAATCGCTATTGGTTTGATACCAATAACGGGAGCCGTTTCAGTATGATAAGGATCCGTATGTATCCACTATTTAAAATTGGATAATGTAATGGTATATTTTTTTCCTATATATCCTGTACTATATCTGTTATATGAAAGCAAACAGAAACAGATAAATGCATGCGTTGTCTTACATTCTATTCTGATACATGATACTAATTCAATGATGTATCAAAAGGACTCAACTGAATTTTATTATTTTGTGAATGCCACGATGAAATCGAAAAGTGAGTCGATCGTTGATTAATTAGTTTTATTTAATAAAATTAGAAGTCCCAAATGAAATTCTGTATACCAGATTAAAATGGTCAATATTATTATTATTACTGATTAGTAAAATTCATATCTTAAAAAAAGATAAGGGGAGGCGGATTTCGTTTTATGGTAAAAAATTCAGTCATCTCAGCTATTTCGCAAAAAGAGGGATCCGTTGAATTTCAAGTATTCAATTTCACCAATAAGATACGAAGACTTACTTCACATCTGGAATTGCACAGAAAAGACTACTTATCTCAGAGAGGTCTACGGAAAATTCTAGGAAAACGTCAAAGGCTGCTGGCTTATTTGTCAAAGAAAAATAAAGTACGTTATAAAGAATTAATCGGTCGGTTGGATATTCGGGAACTAAAAACTCATTAATTTGAAGAACTTTAATTATTTGATTTATTAAATCTTGAATTTTGATGAATTTCTTTTCGTTTTCAGCAACTCGGGGACAAATGAATCGGGGAAAAACTTATGAATGTACCAGTTAAAAGAAAGGACCTCATGATGGTAAATATGGGGCCTCACCACCCATCAATGCATGGTGTTCTTCGACTCATAATTACTCTAGATGGTGAGGATGTTATTGACTGTGAACCAATACTGGGCTATTTACACAGGGGAATGGAAAAAATTGCAGAAAACCGAACAATTATACAATATCTGCCTTATGTAACACGTTGGGATTATTTAGCTACTATGTTCACTGAAGCAATAACCGTAAATGCACCAGAGCGATTAGGAAATATTCAAGTACCTAAAAGAGCTAGCTATATTAGAGTAATCATGTTGGAGTTGAGTCGTATAGCTTCTCATTTATTATGGCTTGGTCCCTTTATGGCAGATATTGGTGCACAGACCCCTTTCTTCTATATTTTTCGAGAAAGAGAATTAATATATGATCTATTCGAAGCTGCCACCGGTATGAGAATGATGCATAATTATTTTCGTATCGGAGGGGTGGCTGCTGATCTACCTCATGGCTGGATAGATAAATGTTTTGATTTCTGTGATTATTTTTTAACAGGAGTTGCTGAATATCAAAAACTTATTACGCGAAATCCTATTTTTTTAGAGCGGGTGGAAGGGGTAGGCATTATTGATGGAGAGGAAGCAATAAATTGGGGTTTATCAGGACCAATGCTGCGAGCTTCCGGAATACAATGGGATCTTCGTAAAGTAGATCGTTATGAGTGTTACGACGAATTTGATTGGGAAGTTCAGTGGCAAAAAGAAGGAGATTCATTAGCTCGTTATTTAGTCCGAATCAGTGAAATGACGGAATCTGTAAAAATGATTCAACAGGCTCTAGAAGGAATTCCGGGAGGGCCTTATGAAAATTTAGAAATCCGGTGCTTTGATAGAGCAAGGGATCCTGAATGGAATGATTTTGAATATCGATTCATTAGTAAAAAACCCTCTCCTACTTTTGAATTGTCGAAACAAGAACTTTATGTGAGAGTCGAAGCCCCAAAGGGAGAGTTGGGAATTTTTCTAATAGGGGATCAAAGCGTTTTTCCTTGGAGATGGAAAATCCGCCCGCCGGGTTTTATCAATTTGCAAATTCTTCCTCAGTTAGTTAAAAGAATGAAATTGGCTGATATTATGACGATACTAGGTAGTATAGATATCATTATGGGAGAAGTTGATCGTTAAAATGATAATTGATACAACAGAACTCAATTCTTTTTCAAAATTGGAATACTTAAAAGAAGCCTATGGGATCATAGGGATGCTTATCCCTATTTTGATTCTTGTATTCGGAATCACAATAGGTGTACTAGTAATTGTATGGTTAGAAAGAGAAATTTCCGCAGGGATACAACAACGTATTGGACCTGAATACGCCGGTCCTTTAGGAATTCTCCAAGCTCTAGCAGATGGGACAAAATTACTTTTCAAAGAAAATCTTCTTCCATCTAGAGGAGATACTCGTTTATTTAGTATCGGGCCATCCATAGCAGTCATATCAATTCTACTAAGTTATTCGGTAATTCCTTTTAGTTATCGTCTTATTCTAGCCGATCTCAATATTGGCGTTTTTTTATGGATCGCTATTTCAAGTATTGCTCCCATTGGACTTCTTATGTCCGGATATGGATCAAATAATAAATATTCCTTTTTAGGTGGTTTACGAGCCGCTGCTCAATCGATTAGTTATGAAATACCATTAACTCTATGTGTGTTATCAATCTCTCTACGTGCGACTCGTTAAGACATAAATCTTTCCCTATTTCCTTTCTTGTCTTTCTAGGAAATAAGTTGAATGAATTGAATATATATCTGTTTTTTTGTTCAGCATTCGGATTGATGAACTAAATCAGAAGTTATATGAGTGAAAGAAAACAGCTTATCAATTTGCAGTAAAAAGATTGAGTCTCATTTCCTATGTACAAGGGTTAAACAGAATAAAACATAAACAATAAAGACTATTTATCCCCGGATTCGTTGATTACTCATCACGGCTTGAAGCGGGTTCAAAAAATCCACTGTATGGAATTTTTACTACCGTTTAGATGTATTAGCATATACCATAACAGGGGGTTGAGCAAGAATAAGTGGATGGTTAGGAAAACCAAGGTACACAAAGGGTTAGTAATGGAGATTGTGTAAATGAGACATTTTTCTTTTTACCTAACAAGGAATACTAATGGGGCTTTAAGTTGGTAGAAATGATCAGGCAGTACTTCCCAGGATTCCGGCCCAGAGTATGTCCTATCCACCTATTAAAAAAATAACTAACCGAAACGAAATAATCCTTTTTTTTTGAAATCCCCTTTGAGAAAAAAGAATAGAAATGAAAATATATATAGATGGAATTCTTATCATAATTCATGAATTAATGTAATGTCGAATTCTTTTTCGTAATCGAAAACAACAGGTCGAAATAGCGCTACTGCAAAGAGTAAGAGTATTTTATTGAAGGATTAAGTTATTACTCAAAAAAGAAACATTTAATTTAAATTATTAAATTTAAGAAGGGATGAGATCAATTCAGAAGTACTTTTTTTAGTCTAACGGACAGAATTCCAGCGGTCTAATTGGGACCTTTTGATAGATTTTGACTCTATCCATCCTACAAACATAAACATATCAAAATAAATGGGTTCGGTCCTTAGATTTATTTGCGATTCTCGAGGAGCCGTATGAGGTGAAAATCTCATGTACGGTTCTGTAATAGCGATGCAAATAGTGATGTTATCATCGACTATGATTATCTAACAGTTCAAGTACAGTTGATATAGTTGAGGCACAGTCAAAATATGGTTTTTGGGGTTGGAATTTGTGGCGTCAACCTATAGGGTTTGTCATTTTTCTAATTTCCTCCCTAGCAGAATGTGAGAGATTGCCTTTTGATTTACCAGAAGCGGAAGAAGAATTAGTAGCGGGTTATCAAACTGAATATTCAGGTATCAAGTTTGGTTTATTTTATGTTGCTTCCTATCTAAATCTACTAGTTTCTTCTTTTTTTGTAACCATTCTTTACTTGGGCGGCTGGAATTTTTCTATTCCCCATATACTCGCCCCTACACTTTTTGAGATAAATAAAATAGGCGGAGTTTTTGGAATGACAATTGGTATCTTTATTACATTAATGAAAACTTATTTGTTCTTGTTCATTCCTATCGCAACAAGATGGACTTTACCTAGATTGAGAATGGATCAATTATTAAATTTTGGATGGAAATTTCTTTTACCTATTTCTCTAGGGAATTTATTATTAACAACCTCTTTCCAACTTCTTTCATTGTAAATACACTATTCTAGAATTCGCAACTTGTTTCAAACAAGAGAAAGAAACAGATATAAAATTATTCATAGATATTCACGATATGTTCCCTATGGTAACCGGGTTCATGAATTATGGTCAACAAACAGTACGAGCCGCAAGATACATTGGTCAAAGTTTCATGATTACCTTATCCCACACAAATCATTTACCGGTAACTATCCAATATCCTTATGAAAAATTGATCACATCGGAGCGTTTCCGCGGCCGAATCCACTTTGAATTTGATAAATGCATTGCTTGCGAAGTATGTGTTCGTGTATGTCCTATAGATTTACCTGTTGTCGATTGGAAATTGGAAACAGATATTCGAAAGAAACGGTTGCTTAATTACAGTATTGATTTCGGAATCTGTATATTTTGTGGTAATTGTGTTGAGTATTGTCCAACAAACTGTTTATCAATGACTGAAGAATATGAACTTTCTACTTATGATCGTCATGAATTGAATTATAATCAAATTGCTTTGGGTCGTTTACCAATGCCAGTAATTGACGATTACACAATTCGAACCGTTTTGAATTCGCCTCAAATAAAAAATGGATAACTCCTTTGATTCAAGAATAATTTCCAATTACCAAGGCTCCGGTTTGAGGATGAGTTTTTTCTTTTTTTTTGTCAATAAAATAACTACAATCCAAATCCCAACTATTCGTTAATTGGCGAGAATCCAGGCTTAATTTGGGTTGAAAATCTAGTCATATTCCAAAAGAAATATAGAATATAGTTTTTCGAGCTGCCATTTCGGATATCGGATAAAGGACGGGGTTGTCTGAATAATTGTACCTGCAGCAATCCACACCCATTAGAATTTACTTCAAATTAGGAAGAAAAATGGGGTAACTTAACTTTCTTTTTCCTGATCAAGTCAATAAGGTCATGAAACATTTCAATTTATTTATTTCTTTACATAGAATGGATTTACCCGGACCAATACACGATTTTCTGTTAGTCTTTCTGGGATCGGGTCTTATATTAGGAGGTCTGGGGGTAGTATTACTTACTAATCCAATTTATTCTGCCTTTTCGTTGGGATTGGTTCTTGTTTGTATATCCTTATTTTATATTTCATCAAACTCCCATTTTGTAGCTGCTGCGCAGCTCCTTATTTACGTGGGAGCTATAAACATTTTAATCATATTTGCTGTAATGTTTATGAAGGGTTCCCAATATTCCGAAGATTTTCATCTTTGGAATATTGGGAATGGGGTTACTTCAATAGTTTGTACAAGTATTTTTGTTTCGCTAATGACTACTATTTCAGATACGTCATGGTATGGGATTATTTGGACTACAAGATCAAACCAGATTATAGAGCAAGATTTGATAAGTAATAGTCAACAAATTGGGATTCATTTATCAACCGATTTTTTTCTTCCGTTTGAGCTTATTTCAATAATTCTTTTAGTTGCTTTGATAGGTGCAATTGCTGTAGCTCGGCAGTAATAAATCGTTAAAACTCGTACTCAAAATCAAACTAACTTTGTTCTGTGTTATCATATCCATTTATTTCCCTTCAATTCTATTTAAATTAAAGGTTGTTCCTGGATACACTAGTCAATTGAATCGGTTAAATTAAATTGTTGTTCATATTGAAATGACTTAAGATTAATAAGGAGTCGGTCAATGATGCTCGAGCATGTACTTGTTTTGAGTGCCTATTTATTTTCTATCGGTATCTATGGGTTGATCACGAGCCGAAATATGGTTAGAGCCCTTATGTGTCTTGAACTTATACTGAATGCAGTTAATCTAAATTTCATAACATTTTCTGATTTTTTTGATAGTCGCCAATTAATAGGAGACATTTTCTCCATTTTTGTTATAGCTATTGCAGCCGCTGAAGCAGCTATCGGACTGGCTATTGTTTCGTCAATTTATCGTAATAAAAAATCAATTCGTATCAATCAATCGAATTTGTTGAATAAGTAGTTGTAATAAATAGTATTAATTCCGGAAATTCTAATATTCATCAATTTTTTGATTAGCATGTATAATACGTAATGTATGACTATGCTCATATTTGCGAAAACAGAAGAAATCAAAGTATCTTGGCCCCCTCTCATGAACCGATCCAGAAATAGATTAATTCGCAAAATTCTGGTAAATCATTGATTCATCTGGTAACTATGATTCATTTACAAATCTACTCGATCGAAATTTTATGATGTTTAAAAATTTATAGATCAAATGTCACATTCAGTAAAGATTTATGATACATGTATAGGGTGTACTCAATGTGTTCGGGCTTGTCCTACAGATGTATTAGAAATGATACCTTGGGATGGATGTAAAGCTAAACAAATCGCTTCTGCTCCAAGAACGGAAGACTGTGTCGGTTGTAAAAGATGCGAATCCGCCTGCCCAACAGATTTCTTGAGTGTGCGGGTTTATTTATGGCATGAAACAACTCGCAGCATGGGTCTAGCTTATTGATACATTCCAGAAAATCCTTTACAAATCTATTTTTTTTTTTTTTTTACCGACAAAACCCTTGCTCAAAATAATATATTTTGCGCTTTTTTTATTTTTGAGTACGGGTTTTCTGGTCTAAGTGTATCTTGTCTTTACCACGAATTATTTTCCTTGGTTAACAATAATTGTAGTTTTGCCAATATTCGCGGGTTCCTTAATTTTCCTTCTCCCTTATAGGGGAAATAAGATAATTAGATGGTATACAATATGTATATGTATATTAGAACTTCTTCTGACGGCATACGTATTCGGTTATCATTTTCAATTGGACGATTCATTAGTCCAACTGGCGGAGGATTATAAATGGATTAATTTTTTTGATTTTTACTGGAGATTAGGAATAGACGGACTTTCTATAGGACCCATTTTACTGACGGGATTTATCACCACTTTAGCTACTTTAGCGGCTCGGCCAGTTACTCGAGATTCCCGTTTATTCTATTTCTTGATGTTAGCGATGTACAGCGGTCAAATAGGATCGTTTTCTTCTCAAGACCTTTTACTTTTTTTTATCATGTGGGAATTAGAATTAATTCCTGTTTATCTACTTTTATCCATGTGGGGAGGAAAGAAACGCCTGTACGCGGCTACAAAATTTATTTTGTATACTGCCGGGGGTTCCATTTTTCTCTTAGTAGGCGTTTTGGGTATCGGTTTATATGGTTCCAATGAACCGACATTACATTTTGAAACATCGTTGAATCAATCGTATCCTGTAGCATTGGAAATAATATTCTATATTGTATTTCTTATTGCTTTTGCTGTCAAATCGCCGATTATACCCCTCCATACATGGTTACCAGACACTCATGGAGAAGCACATTACAGTACTTGTATGCTTCTAGCCGGAATCTTATTAAAAATGGGAGCGTATGGGTTGATTCGGATCAATATGGAATTATTACCTCGCGCTCATTCTATATTTTCTCCCTGGTTGCTGATAGTAGGTACAATACAAATAATTTATGCCGCTTTAACATCTCCAGGTCAACGTAATTTGAAAAAAAGAATAGCCTATTCTTCTGTATCTCATATGGGTTTCATAATTATAGGAATTGGCTCTCTAACCGATATGGGACTCAACGGAGCCATTTTCCAAATAATCTCTCATGGATTTATTGGCGCTGCGCTTTTTTTCTTAGCCGGAACAAGTTATGATAGAATACGTCTTGTTTATCTCGACGAAATGGGCGGAATCGCTATCCCAATGCCAAAAATATTCACGATGTTCAGTATCTTATCGATGGCTTCTCTTGCGTTACCGGGTATGAGTG